CAAAACCAAAGCAAGCCACCCCTGAAAGAAATAAATGAATTCCAAAGATCTTGGGCAAATCCAAAGAGGGTTTTCCTGTACGTTCATCGGTAAATATTTCTAGATCCCAATATACCCAATGCCAGATAGCTGCCAAAAAGCATAAGCCGGAAAAAACAATATGTGCTCCAGCTACACCTTCGTAACTCCAAATACCTGGATTCGTTACAGTCCCTCCTGTGATACTCCAACCGCCCCATGAATTGGTTATTCCCAAGCGAGTCATGAAGGGTATAACGAACATGCCCTGTCTCCACATTGGATCAAGAACAGGGTCAGAGGGATCAAAAACTGCTAATTCATACAGAGCCATCGAACCGGCCCAACCAGCAACCAGAGCTGTATGCATTATATGAACAGAAATCAACCTACCAGGATCATTCAATACAACGGTATGAACACGATACCAAGGTAAACCCATGGAAAATACCCCTTAAAAAAATAGACACTACGTAACTTTATTGCATTGGATTGGAATATACTATGACTATCCGATGGACCTCCCCTGTTCCGTGGATTTTTTTAGAACATGGGTGGATATTTGTTCTATTATGTTGGTAATAACAGAACAATTCCATTCGTAGGAACAAAGAGAAGCAAATTTATTCTATACTCGATAAGTACCAATACGCAATGGGGAGTTTATACCATTTTCTATGAGAAAATATGTCCATATTTATTCATTATTATAAGATTATTATAAGGTCGTATTCGTAATAATTTGACTTTATTCAGCCTGTCTTTTTTTTTAAGAATTTTTCTAATCTATAGAAAAAATAAAAGAAAATATTATAAAGATAATAAAACCTTATTTTTACGTTTCCACATCAAAGTGAAATATAGTACTTAGTTCTTTTTCCTCCAACTAATGCCCATTGGTGTTCCAAAAGTACCTTTCCGACTTCCTGGAGAGGACGATGCATCTTGGATTGACGTATAGTGCGACTTGTCAGATCTATTGGGTCATATGGGATTTCCCCGTTCTCTCCCTCGATCGAGATATCCTCTGGTTCGCCCAAGAAAGATGAATTGAATCATCGAAAATTTGGAGCGCGAACTTGACACTTTAATTGGATCCATTTTGGGGGTATTCATCTTATTATATATTATACTATTCTAAATTAGATTAGAATAAATAATTTATGAATTTATGGTTGGCTTGGTTGGACTAAAAAATGAAGTATCCAGGCTCCGTTTAGAAAAATTAGAAAAAACCCAATTTGTAAGATTTCTATGATTCCTATATTCTTATTTGTTTAATAAATACTTGGTGGAAGATATGAATTGAAAAAAAAAAAGAGAAAGTCATAACAAAAATAAATGGTAAGGCGGCATTTGTTCTATATGTGCAAATCCAAATCGGGCGGATCTTTACCCGGAGTAGAGCATAAACCTAAAAAGATGAAAGAGACCCATTCAGAAACAAGAAAATACCATCGTGATTCGCATTAAATCTCGATGAAAGAATACATCAATGAGAAGTTAATTCGAGAAGTTTAGTTAGCGACTTCTTTCTATTATATAAGAAAAAGAAGTCAAAACAAGTCTTTATTGAAAAATCGAATAAAAGGTCCTTTCGTTAGAGTTAGAAGTCATAAAAACCTGCTATAGCTATAAAAAAGAATGAGGACTGGAATCTATACATTGATTCTTTTTTTTTAGAAATTTTTTGAACCGTATGCATCAAAAGGTGCATGTACGGTTCCTAACGGATACAGCTTTACCCTAATCAACCGACTTTATCGAGAAAGATTACTTTTTTTAGGCCAAGGGGTTGATAGCGAGATCTCGAATCAACTTATTGGTCTTATGGTATATCTTAGTATCGAGGACGATACCAAAGATATTTATTTGTTTATAAACTCTCCTGGGGGTTGGGTAATACCTGGAATAGCTATTTACGATACTATGCAATTTGTACGACCAGATGTCCATACAGTATGCATGGGGTTAGCTGCCTCCATGGGATCTTTTCTCCTGGTCGGAGGAGAAATTACCAAACGTCTAGCATTCCCTCACGCTCGGCGCCAATGAGGTTTTTATTTGAAAGAAAATAGAAGACTATGCCTTCGCCATATGAATATTAAGTAACAATAGCATGGCACTTCGAATTCGATATGAGAATTTTTTTCTTTTTTTTTTCAAAACGTTATATTATGTATCGAGAGAGTAGTATGAGATAAAAAAGATTTCCGATTTTCTCTTATCTATCGGGAGTCCAGTTCAGCGTCACAAACTTTTTTTGTTTTCACACCGGGAGACTCTTAACAAAATTTTTGTTATGGAAGAGCGCGAACAAAATTTTGATCGAATCAAAAAGAAACTTTGGGATTGCTGAATCACAGACAACAAAATGAAATATATACAGCAACGGAGCCATCATAGTATTTTGGAAATCCTCTCAAAGGAAGGATGGCTTTTTGATCATTTCCCTATCTGCCCCAGGTCTGATAGATTTTCCTTTTTTTCTTTTTCTTCAATGTAGGGGTAAGGGTCAATTTTATTGTAGAGCCGTATGCAATGCACAAATTATGCCTGTACGGTTGTTCAATTCTATCTTTTTTTATTATTCTTATACTTATTTTTCTTTTCTCTTCGCTTCATCATGCGAGATAAAGAAACCTTTTTTTATTATGATCATCAGGGTAATGATCCATCAACCTGCTAGTGGTTTTTATGAGACACAAGTGGGAGAATTTATCTTGGAAGCGGAAGAACTGCTGAAACTGCGTGAAACCATCACAAGGGTTTATGTACAAAGAACGGGTAAACCATTATGGGTTGTATCCGAAGACATGGAAAGAGATGTTTTTATGTCAGCAACAGAAGCACAAGCTTATGGAATTATTGATCTTGTAGCAGTTGAATGAAAATAATGTAACATACATGGATGGATTTCACGCAAATCCATGATTTGAGATTTAATCTCCGAGGTTTTTAATTCTCTTAATTCTCTTAAATATAAGTAATTCATAATCAAATGATCCGGTTAGGATCAATCTAAACCAGCCCATTCATTATGTATACGATTCAACATGCCAACGATTAAACAACTTATTAGAAATACAAGACAGCCAATCAGAAATGTCACCAAATCACCCGCGCTTGGGGGATGCCCCCAGCGCCGAGGAACATGTACTAGGGTGTATGTGCGACTCGTTTCGTGAGCAAAGAAAACTGCTTTTACAGTATCAATGATCAGTACCGCTGAATAGGATAGAGTGGAAGAAGGAGTTTCATCCACTATATAAAAAATATATCATATCTCTTCATTGTGTATGAAATTTATGGTTTTCGTTGGTGCAAATCCAATCACCTCAATTTAAGGTGAGAGACAATTCTCCATTGATAGCAAACGGTTATCCATTAAGCGGAAGAAATCTTATTTTAAAAACAAAAAGATTAGGTCCCCACTTTGGCAAGAACGGACTAACAGGGTCAGCTACCCAGCTAACTTTCATAATTAAATACCGTTACTGTATAGGTAGATCTCATTGTGAAAGACCTATTATTAGATAATTCATGGGTAGAGCCAAAGAGTGGGAACTATACAAGTTCCCAATAACATAAAGTAAAGGCTCCGGTGTATAGAAAAGACCTCACCGTTTAAGAAGTAACCATAAAAACGATGGAACCCACTTTTTTATTTTTTTATTTACTCTTCTATTTTTAGACACCTAACAGAAGACAATTTCGTATTTCACAGTGAAATATCTCTATCTAAAAAATCGTGGTCGGGGAGGTTATAGTAGCCAAAGCCATTGGAATTTTAATTTTATACTATACATTGGAAAAATCCGTTTTGTTATTAATAGACTAGGAAAAGGGAAAAGAATAACTGAAAGAACGAAAATCAATTAGTTATTCATCAAAGGTTCATTTATTCAATGACTAGAATTAAACGGGGATATGTAGCTCGGAGACGTAGAACAAAAATTCGTTTATTTGCATCAAGCTTTCGAGGAGCTCATTCAAGACTTACTCGAACTATTACTCAACAGAAAATAAGAGCTTTGGTTTCGGCTCATCGGGATAGGAATAGGCAAAAGCGAAATTTTCGTCGTTTGTGGATCACACGAATAAACGCAGTAATTCGCGAAAATAGAGTAACTTATAGTTATAGTAGATTAATACACGATCTATATAAGAAACAGTTGCTTCTTAATCGTAAAATACTTGCACAAATAGCTATATTCAATAGGAATTCTCTTTACATGATTTCCAATGAGATCATAAACGAAGTAGAATCCACCGGAATAATTTAAACGGAGTTCCCCGGAGAATGAACTCCGGGAGGATAGAATAGAAATTACTATGAGTAAATATTTTAAAATATTCAAAATGAATAAACACGTTCAATAAAAAAGTTTATTCTTTTCCGATCCGATTTAGTATTTATATTACGACACGATAATTCAATCTAGATTCTCGGATTTTTCGAGCAAAAAAAGTCCCAATCCGAACTCAAATCAAAGGAGGTCCAGTGAAGAAAGAGTAAGGCTAGTTATTACTAGTTCTAAGACCAGTAGTTCTGGGGGCCGACTCGGTTCTTTCAAATTGTTTCTCATTATTGAGAAAGGGTAACAAAGATAAAATACGAGCTTGTTTTATGGCAGTAGTAATTAATCGTTGTTGTTTCAAGGTTAATCTATTCACCCGTCTAGATAATATTTTTCCTTGTTCACTAATAAATCGACTAATTAAACTCATGTTTCTATAATCAATTCGATCCCCCGATTCAATCGGGGGCAAACGCTTACGAAAAGTTCTCTTGGATTTATTAAGAAAAGGTCGCTTGGATTTATCCATGGTTTGTTTATTCCTTATCCGGATAATCCTATTTTGTTTGGTTAAAATGAATTAGAATTCAGAAATAGGATTTTTTTATTTATATATGTTATATATAATATGTTATATATAATGTTATTTTTCTATTTCCTTGAATGATGAAAGGAGGTACT